TCGAGGGATAATATCAATTACTTGGCGTTCATTCGATGCATCCACTATGGTTATTTCGTATCCCCCTTTTTCTTTTCGTAAAATTTTGCTTATTATCCCTCCTGCCGTAGCATTATAAACTGTATTGTTACTTTTGCTACCATCAGGATAAATCTGACCCCTTCCCCTGTTTCCACCTACGTATATAGGATATTTTAAGAAGTGAACATCTTTATTAGTAGCGGGGTCTGGGGCAAGAATAGGAAAGGTTATTTCACTATATTTTTGACCAGGAACAGGACCTATCACAAGAATATTTTTTTTATTGGGGCGATAATTCTGAAAAGACAGATTTCCTATCTTTTCTTTCATCTCGGGTGAAATACGATCGGGGGGGGCTAATTCAAACCCCTCCGGTAAAATAAGAACAGCGCCCACATTCAAAGCTCCTTTTTTACCATTAGCTAGAACTTGTTTTAGCTGCATATCATAAGGAATTTTAACAACTGCTTCAAATACAGTATCAGGAAGTACCGCTTGTGGAACCTCAATATCCACGGGCTTACTAGCTAAATGGCAATTGGCACATACAATACGCCCAGTTGCCTCTCGTGGATTTTCATAATTCTGCTGGGCAAAAATTGGATATGCACTTGAAATGGATGCCCAAGTTATTATATATATCATGAGTGAGACAGATATGGAGCGAGTAATCTCTTCCCTTATCCAAGAAAAGGTATTTCTAGTTTGCATGGTCCAATCATTTATCCCGAAAATTTCTACAATAAAGTTAGGTAGGTCGATAATATACTTCCCTAGCCACAATTCTGCTATTTACATTTACTGAAAAAAAGAAAAATTTTTTGTTGAAATATACAAGGAATTCCTCATGGGTAAAAAAGAGTAAAGTAAATACGACTTTGATTTGGTTATGATGTATAAGGTAAGAAAGATTAGAATTGGATCAGTGAATCTTTTTTTAGTCATTTATTGCATGATAAATCACTACAAGTGACGGAGATACACGATTTAAATAACGAAAGATCCAATATTTAAAAATTGTATCAAGAATAACTGGAAAGGTAGAAACTAGACCAGATAAAATTTGCTCATAATGAGCAAACCCAAAATCTTTGTAAATATAACCAATCATTAGTTCCCAACCGTGAGGCGAATGGAATCCGATACATAAATCAGTTAATAAAAGAATCGAAAAAGCTTTAATTGTATCACTTAAATTATATAGGAATTCTTGAACCCAAGAATTCAGAATAAAAAGCTTTTCCTTACCCCAAAAGGAATAACCACTTAGAATAACGAAAGATATTAGAGTTGTCGAGAAGTGCAAGATTGTATGGATACGATACTCATTGTGTATCTTGATGAATTGGATTGTTTCTTTGTGGATTCCTAGACGAAATTGTTGTAAATCGGTTTCTGGGTATTCCTTTATCATTTCATCCAGCTGGAATAGTTCCTCTAATTGTATGAATTTTTCTAGAACACTTTTTTCTTGAATATCATTCAAGAAAGTTTCGCATTGTCTAGTATTCCACCAATTAGTAATCCAAATTTTCAAACTTTTATTACAGCAGAGAGAGATCAACCAGGGCAAAAAGACTATAGATGTAAAATAAAAAAAAGGAATGAATGCTTTCTTTTTTGCCATTTTGAATCTGTGAATTGTGAATGAACCTACCGCATTTGTTGATTCTATTAGATCTACTATTTCTATCGAGCATGAGTTTTTAGTCGAATTCGAATAGAATGTATTGAACCTATAATCCCTTTTATCTTTTTCTTTTGATTCAATACTTAACTTAGTCTTTGCTTTGAATCTAGAAAGAATACAGAAATAGACTCAGAATACACTTCCAATTTGAATCAAGAAAAAATTTTGATTTCCAGGATGTTATTCCCCCTTTTTTCGATCAATACTAAAAGAACTTTTTCCAATTTTTCAAATAAAAAATAGGATTCTATTTTCGCGATGAATAAACGCCCTTTCTTTTCTATCAAATATATAAAAAAAACGAGCATAAAAGAATAGATAAATGTTCAATTGAAAAAAAAAGGAAAGAAATTTTTTAGTTTTTTCTTCCTACTGCCAAAGCATTTAGTCTTTAAAAATGAATTCATTTCAAAATACTTCAATTGGTACACGCAAGAAGTAAGCCAATTCAGCAGCTTTTTGCTCAATTTCTCGTGTAGTAAAATTCTCATCAGTACGAATTAAAGGAATAGCCCCTTGACCTCGAATTTCCATATAAAGGACACGCCGAGCAGAAACACCCTCTTTAACTTCTATTCTGATGGACTGAATATCTTTCATAAGGAATCGTAAAAAGATGCGACGGCTTTTTCCAGGAAATCCCCAACGAAAAATACGCACTATCCCTTCTTTTCGGTCGAAAAGATCATAACCACTACCCACATTCCACAAAATAGTGCACCACAAATAGCAACTAATAAAGAGACCCGCGATCCCATAGAAAGACATCACAATCCCTTGTGGAAAAAAAATGATTTGCTGAGACGCAAATAACGATATAAAATTTCTACCAAGATAACTGGAAGTTCCAACCAATAAGAATCCCAATGAACCTAAAAATAGGATAAAGGCCCAGCAGAAATTACTTGTTTTTCGAGACCCCGTTATAAATTCTATCCATAGAGATTCTGATCGCCAACTCATATATATTAGATCCAGTTATACAATTTTTTGGAATTGAGAAAATATGACTTTCCTTTTTTTGTTTTCAAAGTAACTCTCATCAACTGTTTTGTTGTGAACCTTTACCTTAGGAGTAATTCATAGAATTGTTTATATCTAAAATAATAACATCTCCTTCCTTTATATGATCCCCTATAACTATATACAAATAAATACATTGACTTGAATTTCATACAGCGGCCCGATGATGATCCATTTTTCAAAAGAGCGAAAATTTAGTTACCCCATATAATACGTTTACACATGCATAAAAGCTTTTTTTAGTTATGTTTGTAGGAATCTATGTGTTATACAATATTCTACCAAATGGATCTTATCGAATGGAAGTTTTTAAAATAAAAAAGGGAGTGATACGATTCGGTCTCATCCGATCTAAAAAATCTTATTTTTTTGAATATGAAGAAATAAAGAAGCCATTGCAAGTGCCGGAAAGACTAGGCCTACTAAAGGCACAAAAATAGAGGGTAAGTTATTGAAAGTTGTCATAAAATGGGGTACCTCAATTTAATATTTGTACCTGTTATTGTTATATTCTGAATTCTAAAGATATCTTAGAATATCTTGTATTTTTATTATTTCTATTATATATATTATATAATTATACTAAGTATCTTTAAGTAAATATATATCTAATACTAATATACAACCTAATAGAAATATATAGAATAGAACCTACTAAAAATAGAATCAAAAATAGGTACAAGAAACGTCAAACTAAATAAATGCACTTATTAATCTTTCAAAATCAAATAGATATATTATCATAATCCCCCTGTTAGATTGATTATTCTTTTTATCTTGTAATAGTCATTAATAAAGAAAAAATTTTATTCCATTAAAAATTTCTACAAAATTGATTGGAATCTGATCCAACAACAGGGAATTTTCGGGAAATGCAAAAAGATGCAAGACTTTCTATGGATCTATATCTCTATTTGAATTATCTATACATATGCAAGCAAGAGAGGAAAAAAACTTTGTTTAATTTTTATAGTCTAATTTGAACTTCCCGAAAGCAAAAATTCACTTTTTATCTTGTTGATAAAGGTTTACTGAGTAGGAAACAAGAATATCGATAAAAAAATGATTCGAAAGAAAAATGAATTTTTCAGGGTTTTCGTTTAATTCTGATAAACTAACTGTTCTATTTGATTTCATTTTTGTTCAAAGGAAAAAAAGCATGGAGCTGAAATAACTCACTCACAACACCTTTTAAAGGATTACGTGGTACAATTGCATCCAATAAGCCCTTACGTAATAAAGATTCAGCCGCTTGTGAACCTTCAGGCACGGCTTTTTTCAATGTTTGTTCAATTACTCTTTTACCCGCAAATGCAATATAGGCATAGGGTTCGGCAATAATGATATCCCCCAACATACCAAAACTTGCTGTCACCCCACCGGTAGTAGGAGATGTAAGAATTGATATATAGAATAACTTTTTACTTGATTGATAATCACATAAAACCGAAGAAATTTTAGCCATTTGCATCAAACTTAAACTTCCTTCTTGCATTCGTGCTCCTCCGGAAGAACACACTAAAATAAGAGGTAAACATTGATTGGTAGCATACTCGATCAAACGAGTTATTTTTTCGCCTACTACGGATCCCATACTACCCCCCATAAACTGAAAATCCATAACCCCAAGAGCTACCGGAATACCGTTTAGTTGACCTGTACCTGTTTGAATAGCGTCAGTCAACCCTGTCTTTTTTTGAGCAGAGTTAATGCGCTTTTTATAAGGTTCCTCCCTCGAATGAAATTTAATGGGATCCGCAGAGACCATGTCTTCATCCATAGGATTCCAAGTACCCGGATCAATCGAAAGCTCAATTCTCTCTGAACTGGTCATTTTCAAATAATGTCCACATTCTTCACAAACATTCATTTCGACTTTCTTATACATTAATCCATAACAATTGTCGCATTGAATCCACAATTGATTGTAGTTTTTAGTTATATCGAAATCCTTAGAACTCATTAAATTATTACGATTCCTATTAGTTCTTATCTTGTCATTTTTGTTTTCACGAACCTTTCCACTTTCACTACAAATGAAATTATAAATGTAACTTTCATTAGAATTATTACTATCGCTTAAAAAGTGACTATCAATACAGATGTGAGAACGAAAATAAGAGTCAATGCAACTATTAATGTGATTATTACAATTATATTTAGTGTAAGGATCATAGTGCAGATCGTTGTCACCTTTAGATCTATTATTCAGATAACTAGAACGATAATAACTATAAAAAAAAAATTCTCGGTCACTCAAATCATT